ACAATTCTAAAAAACTGCTCATACTATCATCATAATATGATGATGATTGGGCGAATATGCCCCTATCGTCTAGTGGTTCAGGACATCTCTCTTTCAAGGAGGCAGCGGGGATTCGACTTCCCCTGGGGGTAGGGTACTACTAAAGAAAGTTGATCATGGATTATTAATAAGCCTAGAATTCATTCTTCCTGGGTCGATGCCCGAGCGGTTAATGGGGACGGACTGTAAATTCGTTGGCAATATGTCTACGCTGGTTCAAATCCAGCTCGGCCCAAAAATTCGCCGTTCCATTTCCATGAGGATGATATAACAAATTGGGCTTCCAGAAATAACAAATAAAGAAAAAAAGTCAATTTTTTTTTTGAATCTGTCCATCAATTTTTCATCCGTTCTGATCTTTCTAACGATCTAGATTCATAATCCTTAATTAAGTATCAAGAAAGGAAAAAGCTTTCTCATTGAAAGATTGATTATCTATTTTGACAATAAAATAACTGCAGGTTACTAGAAATCTGTGCCACTCTTGCTATAGCCCATATCTATGTGGATATGATATCAGTATAGCGTTCGTGTTTCTACGACGAATAGAATATTTTTATAAAACAATAAGATAAGAATCTGTATGCTACAGCCTCACTGGGATTGTAGTTCAATTGGTCAGAGCACCGCCCTGTCAAGGCGGAAGCTGCGGGTTCGAGCCCCGTCAGTCCCGAACTAGGATCCGATGAATTTATTATCAACTCATCTCGTTATTTTCCGCTAAAGGGGGGATAGGGAGAAAGATCTAATTTCAGGGGGGGGGGGGGTTGATTTCTTTTGTTTTTCGTTTCGCATTTATCATCAGACAAAAAGGAGATTTCCATTTCTTCCCCTAGTACCGATTGATAAAGGGGAGACATATGTAGATTGGTACAATCGGTGGTATTAGACTATATTCAATATAGTATTTTAAGAGATACTATACTTTCTTTTTCAATTGTTCTTGATCGATGAAATGGAAAAGTGTGCTCATATTTTTATCGGGGGCACATACCCAAATTGTATTCGTTTACAGAATGAACTTAACATAATTACCTCGACAGAGTACTTTTCAGGTTAAATCACACTTTTCTAACTACGTCTAACTACGACTTTGTTTGTCTATTTTCAATGAAAAATAGGAAACAATCTATTTCATTCTCATGGAAATAAACTGCACACTGAATTTTTGTGGAATATTAGATCTTTTTTTCTTTTTTTATACTTAACCACTTAAACCGTTCCTTTTTCCACCTCACCTCTACTCTTTGTATCTGTGTGTGACTCATGGAATACCGGTAATATGAGACCTCATCGGATAATTGTTTGTATGTATAAGTGTAAGTAGGGATAATTATATAAAGAAGACGGTAAGTTATAGAAAATAAAAAGTGTAAAAAAAAGGATGCAAATTTCAATGGGATTCTTTATGGGCTCGGGAATCCCATTTTTTTTTAGTATGGATAAAGAATCTTCTTATGTTATACTATTCAATTCTCGACGATGAATCGATTTGATCGATCAGATATTTTTATTCATAATATTGATCCGATTCCGCATCATCAGGATGCAATTTATCCCATTGAATTGACAGGGGTCAAATTTTTATCTCTATGGGATTAGATCCCGAGTTACTGTGAAGTAAAAAAAATGAGATTATGGAAGTCAATATTCTCGCATTCATTGCTACGGCACTGTTCATTTTAGTTCCTACTGCTTTTTTACTTATTATCTACGTAAAAACAGCCAGTCAAAATGATTAATTTGGCTGAAACTTGAATTATTATTTCTTATCAATGATTGAAGAAATGAAAGAAAGGGATTCAAATTCCAAGTCTTAAATGAAAAACGAAACAATCGGGCTGGAATCAGAAGTTTCTGAGATAGTATGGTAGAAAGAACTAGAATATAGTTCTTTCTACCATACTTGTATACTATTTATTATTATTATAAATAAACTATATTCTAGTTCTTTTTCTTTTCTTTGCTATACACATTTGTATTGTATGGTATGGATTTCGATCAATCCAAAAAAATGGAGGGCCACCTCTTCGAATTCCTAGTTTATTATAATTTTCTATATAGATACCGGGATCCATTGAAATAGAAGAATAGTATGGGGCATATACTATATAAACATAAAAGAAAATAAAGCGAAACCGAGGAAGTTTTTTGTATTCCCCTCCCCAAAAGTTATTGGTTGGTCGATTAACAGATGATCCGCGGAGTTCTATGGTAACTTCTTCGGATTTGGAAAAGGAGTAGAATAGTTATAGTATAGTAGACCCTGAAAATTGAATTTGTCATGATTAAACATGACATGAGATGAGTCAAAAAAAGCATAAAAAACATTCAAAGAAAAAATAATAGGGATTGATTTTTTTCTCATTATAATATCCATACATAATTTGGGTAAGAGTTGTTTCATCAAAATAGAATATTTAGGAAGAAATTGGGTGGAAAAAAAAATTTTATCATGCGTAGATTTGAGTTTTGAAATACAACTACGGTAATCATTCATTCTTTGATCGAATGGTTATTATTCATTATTGTATTTTCTTATTCATTAATGTATTCCAGTAGAATTTTGAAACAGAGACATTTTTTTTTTTAGGCTTCGCAAAACGATCAATTAAACAATTGATGCAATTCGATTACTCAATCAATTATTCAATTAGTAACCTAGACTAGAGTCCACTCCTTCCCCATACTACAAGTGAAAGAGAAAATGTAAAGACTACCATTAAAGCAGCCCAAGCGAGACTTACTATATCCATGTGAATTATGCCCCCTATCTCTATGAAAGAATTATTCCATTATTGATCAATAATCATAATGGAATTAATGGTACAGAGTCAAAATAGGATTCTGACTTAAAGTTATTGATGAACCAATCCAATGAATCCACTTATTTGATTCAATCGATAAATCAAATAAATGGCTCGAACCAATCATTAAAAATGAGGGTTGCTTCATCCCTCTTGGTACCAGTTTGGACCACACCCAGAGCGGAACCCCAATTTTAGGAAAAATTTATAGCCTTTTCTTTTATATATATATATATATTATATATATATAATTTACATATTACATATTCTAAAAGAGAATTTACATATTCTAAACATATTCTAAAAATAATGTATCGAAATGCCCAGGTCTTTGCTTCTGCTTATGCGGAACAAGAATTCGTCGAGTTAGATCAGTAGGATAAGACCAAGTCTTTTTTTTTGTTGATCAGGCGACACCCGGATTTGAACTGGGGATAAAGGATTTGCAGTCCCCCGCCTTACCACTTGGCCATGCCGCCAAAAATAGAGAAAAATATTCTCCATTTTCTATTACTAATTCCTTTTTTATGGGGAGTACTGAACCTTATTTTGTTTTTTTCTTTTTTAGGTTTAGATTATTCTACTCGATTGGTTGTATCTCAAAAGACACACTGCTTCTTCCCTTCTCCTTTATATTGAAAAGATAAAAAAAATGGATTTTTCCAGCCACAGACTGAAAATGCAATTCAGGGCAAATTGGAACCCTTAACTATTTACTACTATTTACTTTTGACTTTGAATTAGCAAAAGTAAACGTCAAATTGATATCTCAAATTGTGTTTCCTTAATGGCATAAGAAAATCGAATTGATTTACGACTAATCAGTATCACTAATAAGTATTAATTACTTCAAAAAAAAAAATCCTGTTCAATTATAACAACATAATTGTATATATGTCAACCCCAGAACAGAATTTGTTACACAGCTATTGAGTCGGGTCTTTTTCTTATGCACATATCTCTATTCTATAGAGAATTATCAAGAGAATTATCATGCTTGAGTTTTTCATTAACTATATTGAATAGAAAAAGATTGAATAGAAAAAGGGAATTATGATATTGACCTATGTTGCTCTAAGTCAAACTACAAAAAAGGGTGCCATATGCAAATAGATAGCTAAGGCTAGCTATATCCGCATGTACTTAATAAACACTACTCCGATTATTCAATTCAATCGTATTCCATAAATTTAACTACCAAAAAAAAGAATCCGCAATTGATTTTTTGAACTTTTTTTTTGAACATGAAAATTAAAGTGTGCTAAAAAAAAGTAAATTCTATACTGATTAGTCTATCTTTATCTCATTCATAAAGAGCGGATTTCATCCTGAATCTATTTTTTGTACCCAATCTGGTCGAAATATCATAATAATAAGGTACAAATTAGATCAATTTTGATATTCCATACAAGACTCCATACCATAAGTGTAAGATGTAAGATGCAAGTGGATAAATGTTTTTTTTTCCAAGAATGTTTTATCAATTCATTTCCATTTGTACCTGTCGAACTTGCGTAGAAAATAAAATACTCCGTCTCGTTTCCATTCATACGTATGAAATACATATATGGAGTTGGCTAAAATTTCATGTGCTTCAGTAAACAGAATATACATTCCATCGTTGCTAGATCGGATCTGTATGGTTCGATGAAGAGTGATCCAATAATGGGATTTTTTCGATAAACAGGAAACTTAAGATGCTGCGGGATGGAATGTACACAATACCTGGATTTAATCAAATACAATTTGAGGGATTTTGTAGGTTCATTAATCAGGGCTTGACGGAAGAATTTCATAAGTTTCCAAAAATGGAAGATACAGACCAAGAAATTGAATTTAAATTATTTGTGGAAACATATCAATTGGTAGAACCCTTGATAAAAGAAAGAGATGCCGTGTATGAATCATTTACATATTCTTCTGAATTATATGTAACCGCAGGATTAATTTGGAAAACCGGTAGAGATATGCAAGAACAAACTGTTTTTATTGGAAACATGCCTATAATGAATTCCCTGGGAACCTCTATAGTAAATGGAATATACAGAGTTGTGATCAATCAAATATTGCAAAGTCCTGGTATTTACTACCGTTCAGAATTGGACCATAACGGAATTTCTGTCTATATCAGCACTATAATATCAGATTGGGGAG